GATAGTCGCACGTAATGACAGATCACGGCCATATTATTACAAGCTTGTGGTAAGAATGGATTTCGTTCTAGTGCTCGAAAATAATATTCCAAAGCTTTCGTATGTTCTCCATTACTTGTGTGGATAAGACCTATATTATAGAGTATATAACTTCGATCATAGGGATCAATTTCTAGTCGCATAGCTTCATAATAATTCTGTAAAGCTTCCGCATAATTTCCTTCGGATTGAGCCGACATCCGTTACGGTCGTTATTCAATTCAAAGAATCTCCGTTCCAGAACCGTACATGAGATTTTCACCTCATACGGCTCCTCCCTTATGTGCATAATGAAAATAATGCATGGAATCAAAAAGATCAAAATATTCTCATTATGAACTGAGCTGGGCTAGTGTTTTTACAAGAAATCTCTAGCCAACCTTCCTGCAAGAGATCTTTTCTTAACATCAAACCTGTTGGGATTAGATAGAAATGATAAGAAAACCTCAACAATTTCTTTGTTTTCAACGCCTCCTAATTTCCGGGAATTAGTCACTTCAACAGCCTTCGATGGTTATACAGGTATCCACAGTACGAACGAGATGGATGCTTGTTGTCCCAACCATTCTTTTAATCCCGAGCCCGATAAGGAGGGGGTAATTTAGAACAAAGTTTTCGTGTTGTTGATTCCTAGGTGTAGTGATTCTTCCCCTATGCTGCTTGTTGGCACTAATATAATAGGATTTACCCGTTGAACCTTTAGGTGTAACCTTCCGCTCAATACGAGAATCGATAAACGAAACATAGCATTTGAGGTTACATGAATCGAGGATACACGACAGAAGGAATTGTTCTATTTCCAAACTTCACCTTCAATAAGCGTAGATTTTTTTTCAATAACTTGGCGTGTCTTTCTCGTAAGACGGAGAGAAATGACTAAATATGAAATAAAGAAATAAAAAACCAAGAATCAAATCGCACCATCTCTGTAATAGGTAAATGCCTCTTTTTCTCCTGAAGTTGTCGGAATTATTCGTAATAAGATATTGGCTACAATTGAAAAGGTCTTATCAATAAAATTTCCATTTATCCGCGATCTCGGCATACCATTCTATCATTTTTCTCATTACCTCTCGTGGGAAAAAGATCCCACAAAGAAAAGAATTGTATAGTACGAAATAACATAAAACATATTTATGAAAAATATGAACCTTCTATTCCATATTCCGACGGTTCTTTTTTGGCAGGAATCGATAAGAAATATTTCAATGCGATAATTCATGGAGTAGTATAGAAACTATTCCTATAAATTACGGGTTAGAAGAACTCGAGAAATTTTGATTGAATTCTTACACAAATTAGAAAAAAGATAGAAGAATCTTTCTATGATGAAAATAGACTAACTACCAATTTTGTATACATAACAATACACTCTACAATCAAATAGAAAAATGTTTTCTGTGAATTTCTATTCAAATCGAGGAATAAGGGGTTTGTTGTTGAAAACTCTAAAAGGAGAATTTGAAAGAAAGGGGAATTTGAGAATTGTTTTGGTATGGAATCATATTCTCTAATAGAATTAGAATTCGGATTTCAGAGTATCCATTAACTAGAATCTAAAGTCTAAAAAATAGAGACCATCGATCAGTTGATTCGTTCTAATTCATTGATTTCATCCGTTATCAAAATAGCAGAAAAGGAAGAGAACCTTGTTTTTGCAAATATTGAGTCGAATTTTTAAAAACAATTTTCGTGAAAAATTTGCTCCCCGAACCTCAACGGAAAGAAAAAGCGTTCTTTGCTTTGACTTTGATAAAAAATTGTCAGTTAAAGTTCAAATGGATTGGTCGTACCTATTCAATAATCATGAATATAAAAGACTCGCTAATCACTCGGTTTTTGGGGCATAATAATTATGCAGGAGAGATGGCCGAGTGGTTCAAGGCGTAGCATTGGAACTGCTATGTAGGCTTTTGTTTACCGAGGGTTCGAATCCCTCTCTTTCCGTACCTTCAGTTAATTCACCGATTTTACTAGCACCAATGGATCAAATCATAGCAATGGATACAATTATTCCAACAGCGAGTTCCTTATTTTTTTGATTTTGATATAGATAAGCAATTCCTAATTGCTGTGACGCGTAAACATAAAATAAAATACCATAAAAAATCAAAATACTGGAAGAAAGGAATGAAAATAGACCCTTGGTCTATGATACAGAGATGGAAGAAAATCCGGATCAAACCTTATCTTACTAAACCTTAGGTTCATTTACTTTAATTACTTTACGGAAAAAAATTTTAGGAACCTTTGTTCTTTTAGTTAGTCTGACGAGAATAATATTCTATGACTAGAAATTCATTTATTTTCAAACCGACCCATTTAGTATCTATTATTTGATTGACTAAGCCTTTATAATATGGGGATGGGTCAAGGGTCAAATGGTTTGGCAATTCCTCATGAGGGGATGACTCGAGAGAATTTTGAATAAGAACTCTGGATTTTTGGTTATCCTTCGACGTAATAATATCTCGGGGTTTGCAGCGATAACTCGGTATATCTACTATACGACCATTCACTAAAATATGTCGATGATTAACTAATTGACGGGCTGCAGGAATAGTCGAAGCCATACCCAATCGAAAAAGGATGTTATCCAAACGCATTTCAAGTAATTGGAGTAAAACTTGACCTGTTGACCCCTTGGCTTTTCTGGCAATCCGAACGTATTGAATTAACTGTCGTTCTGTAAGACCATAATGAAAACGCAATTTTTGTTTTTCTTCTAGGCGAATACAATATTGAGATTTTTTCCCGGAACGCGATTGGTTTCTAAGATCACTTTCAGCCCTAGGCCTTTTATTAGTTAGTCCTGGTAAAGCCCCCAGGCGACGTATTTTTTTGAAACGAGGTCCTCGGTAACGCGACATAAAGACTCCTTAATTCTGATATTCTTATTGAGTATTTACTATGTACTATTTATTTTTGTACTATTTTTTTTATTTACTTCATTACTATTACTGAATTTCCTATTTAGCTTAGAATGAATTATTCTCTTTTATTTATTTCATTTTCAATTGAATTTGTTTATTGAATTCTTTTTTCCAGAATAAACCTAAACTGAATGAGATGATAAATGAAACAAATTTTACTGAAGTAGTGTACTATAAAGAGAATGAAATGAATTGGCCCTTCTATTATCTATTTTCTATTCTAAAAAAGGAATCCTTTTCCTGATATAGTTGGAAGTTCCTATAACCTAAACTTAAGAAATTGACACTATTTGAATATTATTTGATTTCAAAGGGACATTTTCAATCATGTAAAAAATGGAATCAACAATGAAAAGCCAGCTATCGGAATCGAACCGATGACCATCGCATTACAAATGCGATGCTCTAACCCCTGAGCTAAGCGGGCCTCCGTCACATAAATTTTATATGCACAGGAATTCAATATCAATAAACCATGGGAATCTTGGTTATTAGCTATATATATATATTTATTATTCTTAATATTTAGGATTCTTAGCTATTCCTAAACTAGATGAATATAGGACTAGACTTTCAAAATTAGATTTTTATTCTAAAACATAATGATTCATATAGGATTTCGATTTCTTTCACAGAATTCTAATCTTCATATTATTATTATTATCTTAATAATAAGAATTATTAGATAGATTAGATAGTGATAGTAAATATGAATTTTTTTAGTATAGTTAAATTTTCTTTTTCATTTTTTTTGAATTCACCTGAGATTTGAAATTAATTTTTTACAGTTCTTTTTTTTTTTATTAAAAAATTATATATATATGGATATATATTGGATTGGAGTCTATATCTATATAATATATATTTTTCATTCTAGATTGATTTCAAATTCTAATTGTTTTGTTTACTGCGATGGTGAGTTATAACTAATGAGACATTCCTGCGCTTTTATTCGTACTTTTCTTCGTAAAGGAATTAAGACAAAAAAAAGAATTGACCCTTCGAGTATTTAAAATCAAGTGTAAAAATGACAGAAAGAGATACATATATCTAGATTTCTATATTATGGGGGTCTATATTCATCTATATTGAATTGCGGATACAGAAAAGATAAAATCATTTTAGACCAAAAACGCATCTCCTTTTCCTAAAATCTGCCTTTCCTATACCTATATATAGGTAAGAAAGCAAAGAGGATAAAACGCTTTTTCGAGATAGGAATCAGTATCTAATGAATTGAATGGTTCGAGTCTAAATGAAAGAAAGAAAAGAGGGAACGAGACATCACAACGAGATCTTCATCTCAAAACAAAAAGAAAGGGGGATATGGCGAAATTGGTAGACGCTACGGACTTAATTGGATTGAGCCTTGGTATGGAAACTTACTAAGTGATAACTTTCAAATTCAGAGAAACCCTGGAATTAAAAAAATGGGCAATCCTGAGCCAAATCCTGTTTTCCGAAAACAAACAAAAGTTCAGAAAAAAGGATAGGTGCAGAGACTCAATGGAAGCTGTTCTAACAAATGGAGTTCACTGTATTGAAAATGGAATATTCATTGAATTGATTAAATCATTCACTCCATAGTATAGTCTGATAGATCTTTTGACGAACTGATTAATCGGACGAGAATAAAGATAGAGTCCTGTTCTACATGTCAATACCGGCAACAATGAAATTTCTAGTAAGAGGAAAATCCGTCGACTTTAAAAATCGTGAGGGTTCAAGTCCCTCTATCCCCAAAAGCCTAGTGGACTCCCCAACTTTTTATCCCATCCTTTTTTTCATTCTCATTGGCGGTTCAAAATTCCTTATCTTTCTCGTTGACTCTATTCTTTTACAAATGGATCTGAGCGGAAATAGCTTTTTCTTATCACACGTCTTGTGATGGATATTTGATACACGTATAAATGACCATCTTTGAGTTTGAGCAAGGAATCCCCATTTGAATGATTCACAATCAATATAATTACTCATACTGAAACTTACAAAGTCATCTTTTTGAAGATCGAAGAAATTCCAGGACTT